TATATAGAATATAAATATCATTTTTTTCGTATTTTCTGCCCGTTTTTCCTTCCCTTTCCTTTAGATGAATCAAAAACTTCAGAGTCTCTCTTTTCATTTTCATGGGTCGAGTAAAGAATTCAAAATTTTCTCTTTCTTTTTTTTTTTTACTTTTATTTGGCAGGAAAAGAGAGAATTACCATTTTTCCTAACTTAATTAAATTCCATATACCCGAAATGCAATTTTTTCTCGCATATATTTTTCATTCCAGTGGGGAAAAAAGAATAAGAGTTGGTACATGAAATTACCATCGAATAAGATATATCTAAATCTTATTCGATAAATAGATATTAATCCTCCTCTGGCTCTGGAATCAAAGAAAGATAGCGAAAAATTTTTATTGTGGTTTAGAATTTTCCCTTCCTTTTATGGAATATCTTATATCTAGGAATAAAAAATTTAACAGGAAATATCGACAAATTGGTGCGCAGTCCAAAGAAATGAAATAAAAACGGGGTCAACCGTTCAATTCCATCTCTATCTAATTTGATTATCAGAATAGCGGATATAGTCCTGATTCAATAGGCCAGGTCCACTTACTTTTCCCTTTTTATTTGCTTCTTTTTAATCTTTCCAATGGATTTCGTTTGGAATAATTGAAAAAAGAGGAATATTTGGTGATTCAATAGACAACTTCTCTTATCATTTCTCATTATTGAGTATAATGAAAAGATGTTCAACTTTCTAATATAAGGATAATACGTCCTTATATTAGAAAGTTGTTTCCGTTTTCCTTTAAGGAAAGCAAGAAACAGCTCGATTCTACGTTCAAATATGAATACTACGGCTCGGGTTTATGAAAAAAAAAAGCAAAAAGCCCCTTATCGGATTTGAACCGATGACTTACGCCTTACCATGGCGTTACTCTACCACTGAGTTAAAGGGGCCCTTTAACTAACTAACCGAATTCCTGAATGAATTACTATGTGGATAAAATCTCTCTCTCTATATTACACAATATATAATTATAGACTATACTTACTATATAATAAAGTAAATTACTAGCGGCGGGTGGCTCTTTCCGGAATGATAAAGTTGATTTACTGTCGAGTTTCGGATCAAACGATTTATTGATTTTTTTAAACTATCACTTCAATGAACCAAGTCGACCCTCATTTTTTCTTTTATTAAATTGATCCCCATCATAACATAAAAAAAAAAGAAGTTGAGACATGTATGTACTTACCAATTCGCTGTAGATCCACGATATTAAATTAAATAATGTGATGTAGAAGGTCGATTTGTCTCCTTCCCCTTAACCCATAAAAAAATGTATGAAATTTTATTGATCCCCTTTATCATCCCAAATTTATCCTTTCTCAATTTTCTGGTTTATTACATAAGATAAGACATATTTCGTCTTAAAAAAAAATGAATGAATCAAGTAAAGTAGAATAAATGGAGTTGAAATTTTTTTGTTGGGGGGGGGTATAAACCATTCCACAAAGGGATCCTTTCCCTCGTATTTCTTTCTCTTTATAAATAAGAAATTTTTTATATTATTTCTATTTATATGCGGTTAGAATTAAGGATTCATAAATCAGAATGATCAATCAAAAAACTCTAAGGATCCCTTGGATCGTATCATATTCTTACATTCTATTGACTCTATTGACTCTATTGACAATTTTGAAAAACTGTTGATACTATGCTCATAGTATCATGGCGGTCGGACACATATGCCCCCATCGTCTAGTGGTTCAGGACATCTCTCTTTCAAGGAGGCAGCGGGGATTCGACTTCCCCTGGGGGTAGGGTACTACAAAAGGAAGTTGATCGTGCATTATCAATAAGCCTTAAATTGAAAAAGGAATTTCTTTTTCCTGAGTCGATGCCCGAGGGGTTAACGGACTGTAAATCCGTAAATCCGTTGGCTATTTCTTTTTCCTGGGTCGATGCCCGAGGGGTTAATGGGGACGGACTGTAAATTCGTTGGCAATATGTCTACGCTGGTTCAAATCCAGCTCGGCCCAAGAATTCGCTCATAGACCATGAGATGCAAATTTTTGTCTTTCCGAAACGCGCGATACGTGGGAATAAAAGAATTCCATTTTTTTCTATATACATACCTTGTTTTATTTGCTCCAAAAAATTCCCATCTAGATTCATATCAGTATCTATAAGTCTAAAAAAGAAAGTTTAAGGAAACGAGAAAAGAAATCTTTTTTATTGAAAAATTGCTGATCAATAGAGATTTGGAAATCACTAGTAATGTAATTCGTGTCACTCTCACTAAAACTAAAAAGAAAGTCCATAGTCATGTAGATATCACTTTATCACTCGTGTCTCTATTACAACACAAAAAAATGGATTTGAATTAAATCCTAAAAATCTTGATGCGGTATACCTTATTTCCCTGGGATTGTAGTTCAATTGGTCAGAGCACCGCCCTGTCAAGGCGGAAGTTGCGGGTTCGAGCCCCGTCAGTCCCGACGGATCCAATAAACACATCGACTCACCTCTTCATTTTATGGCAAAATAAGCATAATGAAATGAATAGAATTTCGGTCCTTCTCAATATATATTTTTTCTTTTTTCGTTATTTCTCATCAAACACAAATATTAAAATTTTCATTACTTCAACTAGTCCCTATTGGTGGGAGAGAGGTATAATTGGATTAGTCCAATTATTAGGAACATCATATTCAGGATTCCAAGGGATAACGTACTGGGTCTGGTCTTTCAATTTATTGCCTCTATATAATGGAATAGAGTACCATATGTTTCTCGGGAGCACATACACAATTAGAATTCATTTCTTGTACACTCCAAAATGAAATTGGAGTTATCCCGAAAAAGACGTTTCAGATTAAAACTCTCTCCCTTTCTAGTTCTGATTTAAGGAAGACGGTAGGTTGTAGAAAGAATGTAAAAGAATAATAAAGAAAAAGATTTCTTGAGTCGATTCCGAATTCCATTTTCTATTGAGTATGGATAAAGGATCTTCCTATGTTATACTATACTATTTAATTCGCGACGGCGAAGTGATTTGATAGCCCAGATATTGTTAGTCATAATATTGATGCGATTCAATATCATCGAGATGGAATTCATCCCATTGAATTTACAGGCGAAATTTTTTTATCTCTATGGGATTAAATCCCGAGTTATTGCGAAGTAAAAACCACGGAGATTATGGAAGTAAATATTCTCGCATTTATTGCTACTGCACTCTTCATTCTAGTTCCTACTGCTTTTTTACTTATCATATATGTAAAAACGGTCAGCCAAAACGATTAATATGAATGAAACTTTACTTCTTATGTCTTTATCAATCTTAATTATTTACGAAATAAATAAAGGGTTCCAATTTCGTTTCTTAAATCTTTAATGAAATACGTAGGCTAGAATCAACAGTATTCTATGAGATTTTTTAATATGGTAGAAAGATTTTTCTATTTCTTTCTACCATATTCTCTATGAGATTCGCGGTTTTGTAATGTATAAAGTTATACTGTATAAAGATACAGGCTTAATATAGAGTAGAGCAATCTTCATATCGATAGAATTCTATCTATAGAATCTACATAGGGCCCCAGTTATATTTCTTTGCTACATTTAGATTTTTTTATGGATTTGTATTGATTCCGATCACTACGAAAAAAGAAAAACGGGGGGTAACTCTTACTTTTACGGCTTGAATTCCGAGATTCCAGTAATCTTTTTTTAGCATTCAAAAAAGTATTTGATTGAAGCGTTAATAGAAAGGCGTATGGGAACTTCTTCAATAAAGAAAGCGGCGAGTACACAATATGTGACTCGCCGGGAGCAAGATTTTCTTATGCGTAGTATCTTGTTGAAGAACCACTATGTAGATGGTCTTTACCCTAGAAAGTCCGCATCCCCCTAATATTAATAAGAGGACGCCTTTTATCTTTAAATAGGCAAGCAAATAACAAATAAAATAAGAAGAAGTGGTCTGTTGTTCCTCATTGTCCCTATATAAGAAGTCTGATAAGAAAGTCTGATAGATAAGAGCCCTTCGGCGAAATAGAGAATTTAGGAAAATGAAAATTTCTTACCATACGTATCCCTTTCCGAAATACAAACATGGGAATCATTGAAATATCTGTTTGATTGACATTATTATTATTTTCTTATAATGAAAGTTCAAACAAAACCCTTTGTAGAATCATCTATAAACGGATTTATAAAGCTTGATTCCTTAACCGCAATTACATTCCATTACATTAATAGTACTTCTAAAGTCCACTTCTCCCCCATACGACGAGTGAAAGGGAAAATGTAAAGACTACCATTAAAGCAGCCCAAGCGAGACTTACTATATCCATGTGAATTATGTCCCCTATCTCTATGAATCTGAAGGAATTAATTATTCCATTCTTGTTCACTAATAATAGTGAAATCCAGGGTGCATAGTCAAAAGGGGATTCTTACCCCCAATTCGTTATTTAATGAACCAATTCAATAAATGCACTGATAAGAAATTTATAATAAAAATTTTCTTATCATTCTGATTTCTAGTAAAATTGGGAAAGATTAAGTACAAGCAAAATAGGCAACAACCCCCATGGACAGGGGAGTCTAACTGTTAGTTCATGCTATATTAGTAAGACTCCCCCTTGGTTATCCAATCTAATTCAAGGCCCAATCAAGAAATATTCCATTACAAATAAAAATTCCATTACACATTACATTAGTAGTGGAAGGGCTATCAAGACTTCTCGACTCCCTTCATAGTACGAAATTTTATTTTGAATCCTAGACACAAAAAGTTACAGATCTTTCGAGAATCTTGATATGCTTCGACTCAAGTGCATCTCAACAGTCCCCTCCTCCCCCTCTGCTGGGGAATATTTCGGTGAGTTATATAAAAAAACCAAGGGATTTCAGGTCTTTTGTTGACTAGGCGACACCCAGATTTGAACTGGGGAAAAAAGGATTTGCAGTCCTCCGCCTTACCGCTCGGCCATGTCGCCAAAAAAAATAGATGACAATA